GGATCCAGACCCTTTTGTGAATGAGAAAGATAAAGACGATAAAGACCAATGAAATCGCGTTTTCAGATTGTAAATGGTAAAGTTTGATTACCATTAACCTCCAGAATAGTTAACGAGTTTTTCGGTTTGATTCATCTCCTAAAGGCGGCTCTCGCCCTGAGTTATTTTAAGTTAAGAAGTTAAGGCGGCCTTAGGCATTAATTACCTATGGTATTCTTCTTATTACCTATTGTATTTCTAGTGCTTTTTTATTAGAGGTGGCCGGGACCTATTATTTCGAGTTTCTTTTTGAATCAAGGTGGCCATAGGCCCCTATGGTCCAGCGGTTACGACCTCTCTTTTTCACGGAGAAAACGAGGGTTCAAGTCCCTCTGGGGGTATACTAAGACTCAAGACGATAGGAGTGGGATTTTCTATCAAGTGATCTATATTTGTCAAGTCCTTCTAATAGTCTACCTAATAGTCTACTCAGTGGGACTTTGTATTTTAGATCAAGTGATATGTATTTATCAAATCTGCCTGGGGACAATATTGTGGAACGTCTAAAATAAATTAGGCGTTGGGTCGATGCCCGAGTGGTTAATGGGGACGGACTGTAAATTCGTTGACAATATGTCTACGCTGGTTCAAATCCAGCTCGGCCCAACAATTTGTCAATCTACTATCAGATGGTAGAACACTCTTGTTCTTAATAAATACCTGATACGAGAGAATAAAAAGGAATCCAAAATTTCTGCTAGATCTCTTCTTATTTCCCTGGGATTGTAGTTCAATAGGCAAGAGCACCGCCCTGTCAAGGCGGACGTTGCGGGTTCGAGCCCCGTCAGTCCCGACGGATCCAATAAGTACATCAATTCGCCTCTCCATTTTCTGTGAAATCTGTGAAAGAAGGGACAGAGAGCATAATTGAATTCCGAAGGGGTTTCCCTTCTTTTTTTCAGGATTCTGTCGAAGAAAGAACAAACCCTAAACTAAAATGAAAATAACTAAAATAGTGAAGTTGATAGAATATTCCATCTTTTCTCCTGCGACTCATCTTTCTCATACTTCCTTGTCTTCCAAAGAAATTTAGATAATTAAAATTTAGAACCTAATTCCTCTCTTTTTCCACTTCGTTTGTATTGTTTGTTGGGGTTTTGTAGTTCGGACGGGCGGTTAGATTTCGTTTCGTTTGATGGTTCTATAAGGAAGACCTAAGGTAGGTTATAGAAAAGAAAGAACAGAAAAGAAGGATACAGAAAGTAAAGCAACTTTTGGTTGGTCCGGGAATCCAAGATTGGATTTGGTATGGATAAAAGATGTTCGTATGTTATACTATTCAATTCTCGACGACGAATTAATTTAATAGCTCAGATATTGTTATTCATGATATTGATCCGATTCAAGATCATCGATAGGTAATGCATTCATTGAATTGACAGGTGAAAGATTTATCATCTCTATGGGATTAAATCCCGAGTTATTGTGAAATAAAAAAACGATGAGATTATGGAAGTAAATATTCTTGCATTTATTGCTACTGCACTGTTCATTTTAGTTCCTACTGCTTTTCTACTTATAATTTACGTAAAAACAGTCAGTCAAAATGATTAATTACTTTAAATGAAACTTGACTTCTGAATTCTTATCAATAGTTGAAGAAATCAAATGAAAAGTATTCTATTTTTACGTCTTAAATGAAATCAACGGGCTATCATCGGCGGTCTTCTATGAGATCCGAGAGTATGGTAAGTAAGAAATTTATTTCTTACTTACCATACTCTCTATTAGTGTTATAATAGTGTATAAAATTGTTTCTAATAAAGTTGGTATACTATATTAGCTTCTATCTTCAATATTAGCTTCTATCTTCAATAGATGTAATTATTAATCCATATATGTAATTGACGTAGGACCCAATTCTAGTTCGTTTGATACATCTATTTATTCCGATGAATCTGAAATAATTGTTTTACTGTTATAGAATATATTTCTCCACTAGAATCCAATGGAATTTGAAAATGAAGATATTTTGATTTGAATTGAAATAATTTTCAAATCAAAAATGCGTTGCAGAACGATCTATAAAACAATTGATACCGTTTCATTCCTCAACTAAATTAGGAGTGCTTCTAAAGTCCACTTCTTCCCCATACTACGAGTGAAAGGGAAAATGTAAAGACTACCATTAAAGCAGCCCAAGCGAGACTTACTATATCCATGTGAATTATGTCCCTTATCTCTATGATAGAATTATTCCATTATTGCTCACTAATAATAGTAGAATTAATGGTCCAGAGTCAAAAAGGGATTCTGGCCGAACACTATTGATGAACCAATCAAATAAATCCATTTCAAAAATTCCTATATTATTTCTAATCGGGAAAGACTAAACACAAGTAAAATAAAAAATAACATTACAAAGGAATGTTACTAATGGAACATCTAGTAATAAAATAAATAAGAGGGTCCATTCATTTTTTATTGCCCTTCAAAGTAAAAATAGATCAATTGCTATCTATTACAAAATTTTCCTATTTGATCTAATACGTACCCTTTCCCGATTGTCTCTCTGAAGGAGTTGAGAGATAGTATATTATACTTTTGACGAGGGGTTAAAAATTTTTTTTTCACTTTTTATTTTCTATAAAAAAGGAAATTATCCATCTCAATCTAATAGTGATTGAATGCCTAAACACTCAGAGATTCTCGCGAGTCTATATATGTAGATTATAGTATAGAAAGAACTTCCCCCAACCAGTAGTTAAATTATCTGCCGGCTATCCAAACCCAATCAGTAGACATTACATTAGTAGTAGAAAGGAATCGGGAAGTCTTGCTTCGACCATGACAATCTTTCTTTTCATTTTCGATTCAAAAATTGATTTACAAAATATCCAGAACGGATGTTTAGAATCAATCAAGTATTAATAGTCCCCTTATTCTGTTCTGCTGGATAAAATTTGGTTGAGTTATATCAGCAGAACAGAATAAGAGATTTCGATTCGTTTGTTGATGAGGCGGCACCCGGATTTGAACTGGGGAAAAAGGATTTGCAGTCCCCCGCCTTACCACTCGGCCATGCCGCCAAAACGATACACAATAGGATCAAAATTTCCCTTTTTGGGTTGTATTACTAAATTTTAGTTTTTGTACTTGCATCCTGTTTTTAATCCTTTTTTTAATTTAGAAAAATTAGAAAAGAAACCATTTTTCCCCTTTTGATTGTCTTTGATCTACCCCTTCGATTGATTATATAGTATCTCAAAACACACAATGCCAAAAAGCTTCCCCTCACTTTTATATTGAAAAAGAAAATGTATATTTTCACTCAAAAAAACCAAAATTGATGACAAATGGGAACCATTAACTATTCGTTGACTGAGAATTCGTGAATGATTATTGGATTTGAATCTAAAATTTGGTTTGCCTAATGACATAAGAAAATACAAATTGATACATACTTAATTGATTCTTTTGAATCAAAAATCCTTCTCAATTTCCATTATAACAAAAATGATAAGTATATGTAAACCCCAGAACGGAAATTGTTACAAAGATACAAAATTGGCTATTTAGAGTATGTTGCCTATAAATAAAAAAGAAAGGGAATTTTTTGGAACAAAAAAAGGCCCGGCTGGGTATTGACCGGGCCAGGCCAAAAGGGCGCTTCGAACAAAATAAAAGCAAGAAGGTCTTCTTTATTTCTTTTTCTATTTGGATCTTTCGAGCATCTAAATGGAATTGCTAATTCTATAATAACGATAAAGAATGTGAAAGAAATACTTTCTTTAATCCTTATTTGATGTGTAATGTAACATAGTAATTATCTTTTTCAATTGGGAGAGATGGCTGAGTGGACGAAAGCGGCGGATTGCTAATCCGTTGTACGAGTTATTCGTACCGAGGGTTCGAATCCCTCTCTTTCCGTTTCCGTTGATGACTTTCTATTTTTTTCTTTCAAATTTAGCAAATCCCTGTTTATTTTTTTCCTAGTGAAATGTGTGGAATAGCTAAAATAAAATATTAAGAAAATTGTAAAATTAAGCAACAAAAACGAAATTTTTATTTTATTCTTCACGTCCAGGATTACGTCCTGGATCATTGGATAGGAATCCAAAGATGAAGAGAGAAACAAAGAATATTACTACTGTGTAAACGAAAAGTTTGAGAGTAAGCATTACACAACCTCCAAGATCATTTTTTGAAAAAAAAACGAGAAAAGAAAAGATAATAGATCCTCCTTTTTTATATCACATATCCTATTTTGACACCAAGAAATGAATTATAGAAATAGAAAAGAATGTTCAGAAATTCAAATGAAGTTGAAATTTTTAATAAGAGTCTTTGATTACCACAAATCACTTTCATACCGACAATTAGATATTGTAAGCGACCCTAAGCTAATAAGGTATTTCGCCGAAAAAAGGAGAAAAAGGATTAAAATCGGGAAATGGGGCGAGCCGGATTTTTTGCGGCTATCCGAAATTTCAATGTTTGAATTGAAGGTTCATACTGTCAGACTTATTTGATCTTCTCGATTGTTATCATTTTTATCAAAAAAAATGAATTTTCTAGGATACTATTAAAGATCTTATCGAAAACTTACAGCAGCTTGCCAAACAAAGGCTAAAAGAAAAAAGAACAGGGGTATGACTGGCATAACATCTACGATTGGATTCAAAAAAGCATAGGCTTCGGGCAATTTGGCGAAGAAAAGACTACTCGGATAAAGGGCAGAATTAAGACAGATCAAACTAAAGATATTAAGCATAACAGACATTTTTTTTCGTCGAGATAATTGCATTTTGATTGAGTTATTGATATAAGGAAAAATGAAGAAAGTAAGGTAGACAAAAAAATCCTTCTTTTTCCACTCAATCAAAAATCCTCCAATTCTCAAAGGAGAATAGAAAAAATCATACTTTCATACAATATCTTAATTGAATTATATATAATGATCAATAAATTCAGTTGAATTCTAGATATACACATGTCAAAATTCTAGCAACGAATCTATAATCAATTCTATAAAGGAGAAAGATTTTCTATAGATAGTTGGACTGGAATTGACGAACACTTAATACCAATATTATTCTTTATTAGTATTAGTGTCCAATAAAAATAGAAATGGGGCGTAGCCAAGCGGTAAGGCAACGGGTTTTGGTCCCGCTATTCGGAGGTTCGAATCCTTCCGTCCCAGAGCATATCCCTTGTATCCGAATACTTCTTTTTTGTTCAACAAGGTTCTGTTTCAAGGTCTAATATTGGATAGAATATGATTCCTCTTTCTTTTTTGATTTTGAATGATTCTTTTCGAAATCATATCTTAATGAATGATTCTTTTCGAAATCATATCTTAATTTTTTACAAACTGAACTAAATCGAGTTCAAATTACATGCAAAAGGAACTAAACCCTTTTATGATCCAGATAAAGATAAGATGGGGCATAGATCTGTAGAAGGATTACTTAACCTCAGGTTAAACAAAATATGAATATGAAAATACATATAAAAGAGGAAGTGCTTAGCTTATAGGTATGTATTGTTATCCTATTTCAGTGACAAAAAGTCTTTCCATTTTTGTGAAAAAGAATTTGCATTCCTAAAAGATTAAAATTGAAATATTTAACAATGATATTTCTTTTTATTGTTCGATCTATTTAGATTATTTGCTTTACATCATTGACAATTCCATTCGAAAAGAAACAGAAAATTATCTTTTTTATGATAACCAAATGGAGTCTTTACTGTAAAACATGACTCAAATTCAAGTATAAAGATTTGTAATGATTCTTTATGGATTGAATCTTTGGGAAGTTTTGGGAAGTTGGAACGGGTCAGTCTATCTTATTGAGTCACTTGAAGAGGCAGAGTCAAATAGAATTTATTTATTCGTGTGATTTCTGTTAGTTATTTTATTTCTATATTTAGATTTCTGGATATTTCTGTTAGACATTTTTTTGAGATAGAGATTTATAGAAAAAGTTCCATTCATACAAAAAAACGGGGTCTTGCTAATATTTATTCAGAAAAATTTTTTTGATCTTTATTATCTATTTTATTATCTATGTAGATAAGAAAAAATAGAAATGACTGTGTCTCTGTACCGACTGAACCAATGACTATTCATGATTCCACAATTGAATCAATTCCATACTGGTTCCAAATTAGAGGAATGTTATGGTAAAACTTCGTTTAAAACGATGTGGTAGAAAGCAACGTGCGACTTGAAGGACACGATCCGGTGTGGATTCTTATTCTTACATCCACCATTTTATATAGGAATGAAGGTGCTCTTGGCTCGACGTCGTTTTTCTATTCTACTAGAATCCTTCTTTTTTTGATTGGGTTTTAATGTAAATATGTAAATAGTTCGTGATGGAGCTCGAGTAGAAAGTATTGATGAATTTCTCAGGGGCAACGATCTAGGGTTAATGCCAATCAATAAATTGGAACAACTTCGTAAGTATATCTTCGATATAGAAATAGAAAGGATCCGATTCGAGCAAATTTTTCAATTCAAAAAAATTTGTTGGAACGGCTAAAACTTTTTCGATCCACAGTGTATCGCGCACGAATCAACCATCGGTATGATTCTTTGATAGAAAGAAATCACAAAAGGGGTATGTTGCTACCATTTTGAAAGGATTAAGAAGCACCGAAGTAATGTCTAAACCCAATGATTTAAAACCAAGATAAAGGATCCCAGAACAAGGAAACACCACTTCAATTGTCTCACGGATCCAAATAAAGAATCCAAATATATTTGAAATGAGACGAAAAAAAGGGGGGGGGTTAAAGACCACTCAAAAAAAGAAAAATCTTAATTTCTTTAAGATATTTGAGAATTTTTGAACTTGAGTTATGAGTACAAATGATTTTTTTCAGGAAGGAAGCTAAATAAAAATGACTATGAGTTAAATTATAGACTAATTTATTTTACGGATTCCTTTCCTATCCTATTTATTCTAATTTTTGTCTATGGATAAAATTAGAATCGTTTTTTATCGAGCCGTACGAGGAGAAAACTTCTTATACGGTTCTAGGGGGGGGGTTCTTTTTTATCTACATCTATCCCGATGAGCCGTCTATCGAATCGTTGCAATTGATGTTCGATCTCGAAGAGAAGGAAGAGATCTTCGGAAAGTGGGTTTTTATGATCCTATCAAGAATCAAACTTATTTAAACGTTCCCGCGATTCTCTATTTCCTTGAAAAGGGCGCTCAGCCTACAGGAACTGTTCAGGATATTTTAAAAAAGGCAGAGGTTTTTAAGGAACTTGGCCCTAATCAAACGAAATTCAATTAAATTAAGGAAATAAAAACTAAGGATAGGATAGTGATTTCTATATCATTTTGGATATCTTTTCTATACTATGTTTTTTATTTCCTTCTTTTCTTGCTCTATTCGTATCTATTTATCATTGCTTTTATAGAATCTTTTTCTAACTTTGATGAATCCTTACAAAATAGAAAATGATGGCATTACCTGCAACCTGCAATCGGGTGGTTTTCATTCGAACTCGAATACCAAGTAAGAAAAAAGGAATCGAAGTTCTGTATTCGACTTACTTTAGTCGACTTATTCTATATGGATTCAATACACTATTGATTGCATAAATCCTTTTTCTACTTTTTCTTTATTTATTCTCCATCTAAACTAAAATTTTTAGTATATATGCATATGCAGTGCCAATCCAACACAAGTCTTTTTTTTACTATTATTTCAATTTTAGTTCTTGTATTTTTTCCATCGTATTCTTTTATTAACCTTTATATTGACAATATTGTATCGAACAAATATAATTCATCGTGATAAGCAGCTCTATTTATTTCCGTCCCATAGGTTTTCTTTTTTACCTGTTGATTCAAATGATGGGTTCGTTGGATTAGCTTTGCTCCTCGGATTTTTGATTGAAAAAGTGGATAACATAGAAATAGGGGATGGTCCAGCATTTTTTACATTTATTTCTTTTTTTGATTTGATCGGGAAATTTTTTCTTTTTTCATCTGATTTAGTCATTTTTATGTTCCAAATATATTAGAAAAATTTTTTATATCTTTTTTTATTTCGTAGATGTAGATTAATGCTTTGATTTAATCATTTTGTTTTATTCTGATTGTATCTACATACCTTTTTTCTATTTGGGTTGCTAACTCAACGGTAGAGTACTCGGCTTTTAAGTGCGGCTAGGATCTTTTACACATTTAGATGAAGCGAGGGATTCGTCCATACCATCGGTAAAGTTTGGAAGACCACGACTGATCCTGAAAGGGAATGAATGGAAAAAATAGCATGTCGTATCAATTAAGAGTTCTGAGAATATTTTATTCTTTCCGGCTCGATACAAAGCCTTCATTTAAAATTTCAATTATTCATTTAAATTATTCAAAGGGAGCAAATCGAAGTCAATTTCAAGTTGGGTCGAATTAATAAATGGATAGGGCCCCACGGCTTCAATTCATTTCATTTTGATTATAGGGAAAGAAAAAGCAACGAGCTTCCGTTCTTAATTTGAATGATTACCCGATCTAATTAGACGTTAAAAAAAATATTAGTGCCCAATACGGGAAGGCTTTCTCCCAGGAATGTATTCTTGATTTTTTAATGAATCCTAAATATTACCACTCTCCATTCCATAATGGAGAAGTATGTGTATAAGAAACAGTATATTGATAAAAACATTTCCAAAATCAAAAGAGCGATTGGGTTGAAAAAAGTAAAGGGTTTCTAATCATCTTGCTATCCTATAATGAAAACGAACATAAATACTTAATTTTAAAGGGAAAAAGAGAGGATAGAGAATCTGTTTATAAGTTTATCTGTAGCCGAGGTATCTATTCGGTTTGTACTATAATACCTTGTTTTGACTGTATCGCACTATGTATCATTTAGAACCCCCAAAATCCTCTACCTTTCATTTAAATAGACTTTCAAATGGAGAAATTCCAAAGGCTAGATAGATCTCACTACTTCTTATATCCACTTATCTTTCAGGAGTATATTTATGTACTTGCTCATGATCATGGTTTAAATGGATCGATTTTGTTGGAAAATGCAGGTTATGACAATAAATCCAGTTTACTAATTGTGAAACGTTTAATCATTCGAATGTATCAACAGAATCATTTGATTCTTTCTGTTAATGATTCTAAACAGACTGCATTTTTGGGGCACAACAAGAATTTTTATTCGCAAGTAATGTCAGAGGTTTCTTCAACCATTATGGAAATTCCATTGTCTCTGCGATTAATATCTTCCCTAGAAAGGAAAGGGGTAGTTAAATCCGATAATTTACGATCAATTCATTCCATATTTTCTTTTTTAGAGGACAACTTTTCACATTTAAATTATGTATTAGATATACTAATACCTTACCCAGCTCATCTGGAAATCTTGGTTCAGGCTCTTCGCTATTGGATCAAAGATGCTTCCTCTTTGCATTTATTAAGATTCTTTCTCCATGAGTGTCATAATTGGGATAGTCTTATTACTTCAAATTCAAAGAAAGCCAGTTCTTCTTTTTCAAAAAGAAATCACAGACTATTCTTCTTCCTATATACTTCTTATGTATGTGAATATGAATCTGGCTTCCTATTTCTCCGTAACCAATCTTCTCACTTACGATCAACATCTTCTGGAGCCCTTATTGAACGAATATATTTCTATGGAAAAATAGAGCATCTTGCAGAAGTCTTTGCCAGGACTTTTCAAGCGAATTTATGGTTCTTCAAAGATTCTTTCATGCATTATGTTAGGTATCAAGGAAAATCAATTCTTGCTTCAAAAGGGACGTTTCTTTTGATGAATAAAAGGAAAGATTACTTTTTCAATTTCTGGAAATCTTATTTTTACCTGTGGTCTTATCCAGGAAGGATTTCTATAAACCAATTATCCAATCATTCCCTTGACTTTCTGGGTTATCGTTCAAGTGTGCGTCTAAAGCCTTCAATGGTACGCGGTCAAATGCTAGAAAATACATTTTTAATTAATAATGCTATTAAGAAGTTTGATAGTA